GAAAAAGATGGTGACACAGAGGATTATGAGATTCGTTCAAGAAAGGCTAAACGTGTAGTTATTTTTACTGATGACTCCGAGACTGACAATACGTATACGGATACCAAGAATACTGAGAATTCTGATGAAGAAAATGAAGTTGTTTTAATAGATTATTCCCAACAACCTGATTTTCGACGAGACATAATCAAAGGATCTAGACGCGCTCAAAGACGTAAAACTGTTACTTGGAAACTTTTTCAAGCAAGCGCGCAGTCACCTCTTTTTTTGGACAAAATTGACAAACCCTTTTTCTTTTCTTTTGATATTTTCGAGACAATGCAAATATTTTTTCTTTTTCAAAATTGGATGTGGAAAAATATAGAATTAAAAATTTCGGATTATACAGAAGAAAGAAAGCAAAACGAGGAAAAAAACCGTATAGAAATAGCGGAAGCCTGGGATAGCATTATATATGCTCAAATAGTAAGAGGTTTTTTATTAGTAACCCAATCGTTTATTAGAAAATATATTCTATTACCTTCAGTGATAATAATTAAAAATATTGTCCGTATACTATTATTTCAATTTCCCGAATGGTCAGAAGATTTAAAGGATTGGAATAGAGAAATGTATATTAAATGCACCTATAATGGCGTTCCATTATCCGAAACAGAATTTCCGAAAAACTGGCTAACCGAGGGTATTCAAATAAAGATCCTTTTTCCTTTTCGTCTGAAACCTTGGCACAGATCTAAGCTACGATCCCCTCAAAAGGAAAAGGATCCAATGAAAAAAAAACAAAAGGCGAAAAAAATGGATTTTTGTTTTTTAACAATTTTCGGAATGGAAGTAGAATTGCCCTTTTCTTCTTCTCCCCGAAACCGACTTTCTTTTTTTGATCCCATTTTTAACGAACTTAAAAAAAAAATGAAAAATTGTAAAAAGAGTTTATTTCTAGTTCTAAAAGTTTTAAACGAAAGAACTCAATTTTTTCTAAATATCTCAAAAGAAACAGCACAATGGATCATCAAAAGTATTTTCAAAAAAATTCTATTTCTAAAAGAAAAAATAAAAAAACTATTACCATCAAATCTTTTATTTCTATTTCGATTGAGAAAAATATATGAATTGAATAAAATAAAAAAAAATTTAACAATCAGTAACAGTAATCCAATGATTTATGACTCAACCATTCCAATTCAATCTATTAATTGGACAAATTATTCATTGACAGAAAAAAAAATAAAAGATCTGAATGATAGAACAAAGACAATCATAAAACAAATCGAAAAATTGACAAAAAACAAGAAGAGGGGGTTTCTAATTTCAGAGAGAAATATTTGTTCTAAGAAAATAACTTATGGTGATAAAAGATTAGAATTACAAAAAAATATTTGGCAAATATTACAAAGAAGAAATGTTCGATTAGCCCGTAAATCACATTTTTTTTTTCAATTTTTCATGGAAAGGGTATACATAAATATCTTTGTATGTATTATTAATATTCCTAGGATCAATGTACAACTTTTTCTTTTATCAACAAAAAAAAAAATGAAAAAATACATTTACAATAATAAAGAAAGAGTTGATAAAAAAAATCAAAGTATAATTAACTTTATTTCTACTATGAAAAAATCAATTTGTAATATTAGTAATAGGAATTCACAGAATTTTTGTGACGTATCCTCTTTGTCACAAGCATATGTATTTTACAAATTATCACAAACCCAAGTTATTAACTTAGATAAGTATAAATTAAGATCTGTTTTTGAATATCATGGAAGACGCCTTTTTCTTAAGAATCAAATAAAGGATTCTTTTTTTAGAGTACAAGGAATATCTCATTCCAAATTAAAACATAAGAACCCTCCCAATTCTGTAATGAATCAATGGACAAATTGGTTAAAAGGTCATTATCAATACGATTTATCTCAAAGTGGATGGTCTAGATTGGTCCCCCAAAAATGGCGAAATAGAATGAATGAACGTCATGTAGCTCAAAATAAAGATTTAACTAAATGTCATTCATATGCAAAAAAGAGATTAATTCTTTATAAAAAATACGAAACAAATCCAAAAAAAAAAATGAAAAAACAATATGAGTATGATCTTTTATCATATAAATCTATTAATTATGCAGATAAGAAGGACTCATATATTTATGGATATAGATCACCATTCCAAGCAAATAATAACCAAGTGATTTCTTATAATTCCAACACGCGTAAAAACAAATTATGTGATATGATGGATGATATTCCTATCAAGAATTATATAATAGAAGATTCTATTCTAGATATGGAAAAAAATATGGATAGAAAGTATTTTGATTGGAGAATTCTGAATTTTTGTCTTAGAAATCAAGTGGATTTTGGGGCTTGGATCGATACCGATTATTATTTTACGCTTCATCAAGAAATCAACCCATCCAATCACTTTTTTGATTGGATGGGAATGAATGTAGAAATACTAAATCGTTCCATAGCGAATCGGAATTTTTTTTTCTTCTCTAAATTTTTTATCTTTTATAATGCATATACGAGTAACCCATGGATCATACCAATCAAATTACTTTTTTTCAATTTTAATGTAAATCAAAATGTTAGTGAAAAGAAAAACATCACTGAAAAGAAAAAAATAGATATTTTTAGACCATCGAAAAAAAAAAAATCTCTTGAATTAGAGTTAGAGACTCGAAATCAAGGAAAAACAGAATACGCAGGCTCAAAGAAAGAAAAAGATGTTGAAGAAGATTATGCAGGATCGGACATGAAAAGGGGTGTAAAAAAAAAAAAATACAAGAACAAGATCGAAGCAAAACTTAATTGCTTCCTAAGAAGGTACTTGCTTTTTCAATGGAACTGGCGTAATTGCTTAAATAAAGAAAGCAAAATAATGAAGACTATCAAAGTATATTGTCTCCTGCTTAGACTGATAAATATAAAAGAAATTGCTATAGCCTTTATTCAAAAAAGAGAACTCAATCTAGCTATTATGAAAATTCAGAATCAGAATCAGAAGGATTTAACTCTTACAGAATTAATCAAAAACGAACTATTTAATATTGAACCAATTCGTCTGTCTAGAAAAAACCACGAACAATTTATTATGTATCAAACCATAAACCTTTCGTTGATTCATAAGAGAAAACACCAAATTAATAAAAAATATCGAGAAAAAGGCTATAAAGGCTATATTGATAAGAAGAATTTTGCTAAATCCATTACAAGAACAAGAGATCAAAAGCTGACTGAAAAAAAAGAAAAAAATCATTATGATTTGCTTGTTCCTGAAAATATTTTATCCGCTAGACGCCGTAGACAATTGAGAATTCTAATTTGTTTCAATCCTAAGAATAGAAATAGTGTGCATAGAAATACGGCAGTTTACAATGAGAATAAAGTGAATAATTGCTGTCAAGTTTTGGCTACAAGTAAAGATCTTGATAGAGATAAAAAAAAACTAATTAATTTAAAGTTATTTCTTTGGCCAAATTATCGATTAGAAGATTTAGCTTGTATGAATCGCTATTGGTTTGATACCAATAATGGAAGCCGTTTCAGTATGGTAAGGATACATATGTATCCGCGATTGAAAATTCGTTAATCTACATTTTTATTTTTTCTATTTCCCGTAACATATCTGGTATGTAAAGACAAATAGATGCATACACACATTGTCTTACCTTCTATTCTGAGGCATGATACTAATTCAATGATATATCCATAAGATCTAGAAATGAATCAACAAAATCTTATTATTTGAAGTCTACAATTTTTCTTTTGTGAATACATAAATATAGTATTTTTTGTATACCTATTTGAAAATAAATTTGAAAAAAAAAATCAGGAATTCTTAAGAAAATTAAGATTATTGTATATACCAAATTGAAAATGAGTGTCATTATTATTACTGATCAATAAAAATATTTAGAATCTATAAAAAGGGGGTAAGAGAAGTTTTCATTTTATGGTAAAAAATTCATTTCTACCAGTTATTTCACAAGAAAAAAAAGAAGAAAACCGGGGGTCGATTGAATTTCAAGTATTCAACTTCACCAATAAGATACGAAGACTTACTTCACATTTGGAATTGCACAGAAAAGACTATTTATCTCAAAGGGGTTTACGTAAAATTCTGGGAAAACGGCAACGACTCCTGTCTTATTTGTCAAAGAAAAATGTAATACGTTATAAAAAATTAATAAATCAGTTGAATATTCGGGAATCACAAACTCATTAATTTGAAGAGTCATTTTGAATTTTGAATTATTCGATTTATTAGATCTTGAATTTTGATGAACTCCTTTTTGTTTTAAGCAATTCATGGAAGAATGAATCGAGGAAAAACCTATGAATGCCCCAGCTACAAGAAAAGACCTCATGATAGTCAATATGGGTCCTCATCACCCATCAATGCATGGTGTTCTTCGACTCATTGTTACTCTAGACGGTGAGGATGTTATTGATTGTGAACCAATATTGGGTTATTTACATAGAGGGATGGAAAAAATTGCGGAAAACCGAACAATTGTACAATATTTGCCTTATGTAACACGTTGGGATTATTTAGCTACTATGTTCACAGAAGCAATAACCGTAAATGGGCCGGAACAGTTAGGAAATATTCAAGTACCTAAAAGAGCCAGCTATATTCGAGTAATTATGTTAGAGTTGAGTCGTATAGCCTCTCACCTACTATGGCTGGGACCTTTTATGGCAGATATTGGCGCACAAACCCCTTTCTTCTATATTTTCAGAGAAAGAGAATTAATATATGATCTATTCGAAGCTGCCACAGGTATGCGAATGATGCATAATTATTTTCGTATCGGAGGGGTAGCGGCTGATCTACCTTATGGCTGGATAGATAAATGTTTGGATTTCTGTGATTATTTTTTAACAGGGGTTGTTGAATATCAAAAACTTATTACGCGAAATCCTATTTTTTTAGAACGGGTTGAAGGAGTAGGCATTGTTGGTGGAGAGGAAGTAATAAATTGGGGTTTATCAGGACCAATGCTTCGGGCTTCCGGAATACAATGGGATCTACGTAAAATTGATCATTATGAGTGTTACGAGGAATTTGATTGGGAAGTTCAATGGCAAAAAGAAGGAGATTCATTAGCTCGTTATTTAGTACGAATTGGTGAAATGGTGGAATCCATAAAAATTATTCAACAGGCTCTGGAAGGAATTCCGGGGGGGCCGTATGAGAATTTAGAAATCCGATGCTTTGATAGAGAAAAGAATCCAGAATGGAATGATTTTGAATATCGATTCATTAGTAAAAAGCCGTCTCCGACTTTTGAATTACCGAAACAAGAACTTTATGTGAGAGTTGAAGCCCCGAAGGGAGAATTAGGAATTTTTCTAATAGGGGATCAGAATGGTTTTCCTTGGAGATGGAAAATTCGTCCCCCCGGTTTTATCAATTTGCAAATTCTTCCTCAGTTAGTTAAAAGAATGAAATTGGCTGATATTATGACAATACTAGGTAGCATAGATATCATTATGGGAGAAGTTGATCGTTGAAATGATAATTGATACAACAGAAGTACAAGCTATCAATTCTTTTTCCAGATTGGAATCTTTAAAAGAGGTCTATGGAATTATATGGATACTTGTCCCCATTTTTACTCTTGTATTGGGAATCACAATAGGTGTACTCGTGATTGTATGGTTAGAAAGAGAAATATCCGCAGGGATACAACAGCGTATTGGACCTGAATACGCCGGTCCCTTGGGAGTTCTTCAAGCTCTAGCAGATGGAACAAAACTGCTTTTCAAAGAGAATCTTATTCCGTCTAGGGGAGATATTCGTTTATTCAGTATTGGGCCCTCCATATCAGTCATATCAATTCTAGTAAGCTATTCAGTAATTCCTTTTGGTTATAACTTTGTTTTAGCTGATCTCAATATCGGTGTTTTTTTATGGATTGCTATTTCGAGTATTGCTCCCATTGGACTTCTTATGTCAGGATATGGGTCAAATAATAAATATTCCTTTTTGGGTGGTCTACGAGCTGCTGCTCAATCGATTAGTTATGAAATACCATTAACTCTATGTGTGTTATCAATATCTCTACGTGCGATTCGTTGAGACAGAAACTTTTCCATGCTCCTTTCTTTTCGTCTTTATTTCTTTTCTTCTTTATAGGAAAGGGGTAGACAAAATTGAATAGATATCCGGATTTTCATTATTTTTATTCGGAATTCGGGTTGATGAACTAAATTAGATAGTTATATGAGTGAAATAAAACAGCTTCTATTTATTCATTTACATTCATTTCCATTTAATTTACATTTATAAATAATAAGAATATTCGAATTGAATATATATTGAATTTTAATGAATATATATACATATATAGATATAGAATTAATATACTATGATTTGAATTTCATTTGTAGTAAAAAAATTGAGTCTCATTTTCTATGTATAAGAATTAAGTGGAAAAAAAAATTATAAGCGGAAGAAAGCGTTTACCCCAAAATTGGTTGATTAGTCATCCTGTCTTGAAGCGGGCTCAAAAGACCAACCTTATTGAATTTTCACTACCGTTTGTATGAATTACCATACATGTATTACCATAAAAGGCGATTGATAAAAAATAAGTGGATGGTTAGAAACACCAAGATACACAAAGGATTAGTAATGGAGATTATGTAAATTCCCCAAACCAGCATTTCTGCATAATATAAAAAGAATACTAATTGGGGCTTTAAGTTGGTAGAAATAATCAGGCAGTACTCCCCACAATTCCGATCCAGAGTATGCTCCTATCCACTGATTAAATAATTTACTATCATAAACGAAAAAATCCTTTAATTTTTTTTAAGTCCCCTTTTGTTTTGCACATAAAAAAAAGAAGAATAGGAACGAAAAAAAAAAAAAGATAATATAATACAATTAAAATAAAAAAAAAGAGGGATCCCTTTGGATTCTTTCTTATATCCATATTCATGAAGATACAATTTATGTCATAATTCATAAACTAGTATCTAATTTTTTTACGTAATCGAAAACGATGGGTTATTGATAATTCTAAAAGAGTATTTTATTGAAGAATTCAATTATTACTCAACAAATTCAAATTTTTAAGGGATGAGATTAATTCAGACGTACCTTTTTGGATTTATTATTTGATTATAACAGACAGAATTGAATTGGTCTAATTCAGGACCGGCCAATAGATTGGAATCCTATCTATCCTAGGGATATATCAAGATAAATAAGCGGCCCGGTCCTTAGATTTATTTATGGCCTTCGAGGAGCCGTATGAGGTGAAAATCTCATGTACGGTTCTGTAATAGCGGTGGGAACAGTAATGTTATCATCGACTAGTATTATCTAACAGTTTAAGTACAGTTGATATAGTTGACGCGCAATCAAAATATGGTTTTTGGGGATGGAATTTGTGGCGTCAACCTATCGGTTTTATCGTTTTTCTAATTTCTTCCCTAGCGGAATGTGAAAGATTACCTTTTGATTTGCCAGAAGCAGAAGAAGAATTAGTAGCAGGTTATCAAACCGAATATTCGGGTATAAAATTTGGTTTATTTTACGTTGCTTCCTATTTAAACTTATTAGTTTCTTCATTATTTGTAACAGTTCTTTACTTGGGCGGCTGGAATTTCTCTATTCCGTACATATTCGTTTCTGAGCTTTTTGAAATAAATAAAACATGTGGAGTTTTTGGAACTACAATTGGTACCTTTATTACGTTAGCTAAAACTTATTTGTTCTTGTTCGTTTCTATCACAACAAGATGGACTTTGCCTAGGCTAAGAATGGATCAATTATTAAATCTTGGGTGGAAATTTCTTTTACCTATTTCTCTCGGTAATCTATTATTAACAACTTCGTTTCGACTGTTTTCCCTGTAAAAGATTGATATTCTATATTCATAACTTGTCTTAAACAAGAGAAAGAAACAAAAAAAATATTCATAGATATTCACGATATGTTCCTTATGGTAACTGGGTTTATGAATTATGGTCAACAAACAGTACGAGCTGCAAGGTACATTGGTCAAAGTTTCATGATTACCTTATCCCACGCAAATCGTTTACCTGTAACTATTCAATATCCTTATGAAAAATTAATCACATCGGAACGTTTCCGCGGTCGAATTCATTTTGAATTTGATAAATGTATTGCTTGTGAAGTATGTGTTCGTGTATGTCCTATAGATCTACCCGTTGTTGATTGGAAACTGGAAACTGATATTCGAAAGAAACGATTGCTTAATTACAGTATTGATTTCGGGATCTGTATATTTTGTGGTAACTGCGTTGAGTATTGTCCAACAAATTGTTTATCAATGACTGAAGAATATGAACTTTCGACTTATGATCGTCACGAATTGAATTATAATCAAATTGCTTTGGGCCGTTTACCAATGTCAGTAATTGACGATTATACAATTCGAACAATTCAATTCAAATAAAATTCTTTTTTTTATTTATTTTTTTGTTATAAAATATTATTATTATATTGATTTTTATTTAAAATTATATTTATTAAAATAAATATTAAAATAAAAAATAAATATTATTTATTAATAATTAATAATATTAATAAAATAAACAATAATCAAATTAATAAATCAATATTAATAAATAAATAGAATTATTATTATATATATAATAAATAATAATTTATATAATATATATAAATATATATAAATTTATATAAAAAATTTAGAAATAATATTCTAAATATATATTTAAATATATATTTAATAAATATAATAAATATATTTAAATATATTATTTTATTTATTTGATAAATTAAAATTTAAATAGAGTACAGTTTAATATAGTTTATAGTTTCGAACTACTCTTTCGTATAAAGAATGAGATTAGTCCTAGAACTGTACCTATATCACTTCACACTCCTTAGGATTTAATTCAATTCTAAATTTAGTATATAAAATTTTTTCCTGGTCGTATCAATAAGGTCATGAAATTTTGATTTATTTATCTTTTATTTTACATCTAATGGATTTACCTGAACCGATACATGATTTTCTTTTAATCTTTCTGGGATCAGGTCTTGTATTAGGAAGTCTAGGAGTAGTATTACTTACCAACCCAATTTTTTCTGCCTTTTCGTTGGGACTCGTTCTTATTTGTATATCTTTATTCTATATTTTATCAAACTCCCATTTTGTAGCTGCAGCACAGCTACTTATTTACGTGGGAGCTATAAACGTTTTAATAATATTTGCTGTGATGTTCATAAATGGTTCAGAATATTACCAAGATTTTCATCTTTGGACCGTTGGGGATGGAGTTACTTTGATGGTTTGTACAAGTATTTTTGTTTCACTAATAACTACTATTCCAGATACATCATGGTACGGGATTATTTGGACTACAAGATCAAATCAGATTATAGAGCAAGATTTGATAAATAATAGTCAACAAATTGGAATTCATTTATCAACAGATTTTTTTCTTCCATTTGAACTCATTTCAATAATTCTTTTAGTTGCTTTGATAGGTGCAATTGTCATGGCTCGCCAGTAAGAATAGAACTAGTAACCTCAATCTAAATTACACTTTGTTCTATTTTATCTCGATTTCTTTTCTTTTTAATTTTATATGTGAATGGGAAAGTGAAAGATTGTTTATGTTTAAAATCATTTTTTCTTTGATTTATTACCAATATATTCTTTTGGTCTGTACTTGTTATATTCTCTAGTCAATCGAATCTGTTGAATTGTTGTTCATATTGAAATGAATCGAAATTGATAAGGAGTTGGTCAATGATGCTCGAGCATGTACTTGTTTTGAGTGCCTATTTATTTTCTATCGGTATCTATGGATTGATCACGAGCCGAAATATGGTTCGAGCCCTTATGTGTCTTGAACTTATACTGAATGCGGTTAATATCAATTTCGTAACTTTTTCTGATTTTTTTGATAGTCGCCAATTAAAAGGAAATATTTTTTCAATTTTTGTTATAGCTATCGCAGCCGCTGAAGCAGCTATTGGACCGGCTATTGTTTCATCAATTTATCGTAACAGAAAATCAACTCGTATCAATCAATCGAATTTGTTGAATAAATAGTATTAATAAGAAAAATTCTTCGAATATTGAAATTCGAATTTTTATCAATTCAAATTCGCATGTATGCATGATCATGGTTGCGAAAACGTAAGAAATCAAAGTATCTTGGTCCTCTCTTATGAATTGATCCAGAGGTAGATTGATTAAAAAATTTCTGGTAAATCATTGATTCGTCTGGTGTCGAAATATATGATTGATTTACAAGTTTACTAGATCGAAAATTGCTGATGTTCAAAAATTAATAGATCCAATGTCACATTCAGTAAAAATTTATGATACATGTATAGGATGTACTCAATGTGTCCGAGCCTGCCCCACAGATGTATTAGAAATGATACCTTGGGACGGATGTAAAGCTAAGCAAATTGCTTCGGCTCCAAGAACAGAGGACTGTGTTGGTTGTAAGAGGTGCGAATCCGCCTGTCCAACGGATTTCTTGAGTGTTCGAGTTTATTTATGGCATGAAACAACTCGAAGTATGGGTCTAGCTTATTGATACGTTTCAAAAAACCACACACGAATACTATTTTTTTACTGACAAAAACCCGTTCTCAAAACAGAAAAAAAATCTTTTCTATTTTGAGAACGGGTTTTTCTGGTCCAAGTGTATCTTATTTTTACCACGAATTTTTTTCCTTGGTTAACAATAGTTGTAGTTTTGCCAATATCCGCGGGTTCCTTAATCTTTTTATTTCCCCATAGAGGAAATAAGGTAATTAGGTGGTATACTATTTGCATATGCTTAATAAATCTCCTTCTAACAACCTATGCATTTTGTTATCATTTCCAATTGGACGATCCATTAATCCAATTGACGGAGAATTATAAATGGATCAATTTTTTTGATTTTTACTGGAGATTCGGAATAGATGGACTCTCTATAGGACCTATTTTACTGACGGGATTTATCACCACTTTAGCTACTTTAGCGGCTCAGCCGGTTACTCGGGAATCCCGATTATTCCATTTCCTGATGTTAGCAATGTATAGCGGTCAAATAGGATCATTTTCTTCTCGAGACATTTTACTTTTTTTCATCATGTGGGAATTAGAATTAATTCCTGTTTATCTACTTTTATGCATGTGGGGGGGAAAGAAACGTTTGTATTCAGCTACAAAGTTTATTTTGTATACTGCGGGAAGTTCCATTTTTTTATTAATGGGAGTTCTCGGTATCGGTTTATATGGTTCCAATGAACCAACATTAAATTTTGAAACATCAGCTAATCAATCGTATCCTGTGGCACTGGAAATAATATTCTATATTGGATTTCTTATTGCTTTTGCTGTCAAATCGCCGATTATACCCTTACATACATGGTTACCAGATACCCACGGAGAGGCACATTACAGTACTTGTATGCTTTTAGCCGGAATATTATTAAAAATGGGAGCATATGGATTGGTTCGAATTAATATGGAATTATTACCCCATGCTCATTCTATATTTTCTCCCTGGTTAATTCTATTAGGTGCAATTCAAATAATCTATGCAGCTTCAACATCTCTTGGTCAACGTAATTTAAAAAAAAGAATAGCTTATTCTTCGGTATCTCATATGGGTTTCATAATTATAGGAATTAGTTCTATAAGTGATACGGGACTCAACGGAGCCATTTTACAAATAATTTCTCATGGATTTATTGGTGCTGCGCTTTTTTTCTTGGCAGGAACGAGTTATGATAGAATACGCCTTTTTTATCTCGACGAAATGGGCGGAATGGCTATTCCAATGCCAAAAATATTCACGGTTTTCAGTATCTTATCAATGGCTTCTCTTGCATTGCCGGGCATGAGCGGTTTTGTTGCAGAATTGATAGTTTTTTTTGGAATAATTACCAGTCAAAAATATCTTTTAATGACAAAAATACTAATTACTTTAGTAATGGCAATTGGAATGATATTAACTCCTATTTATTCATTATCTATGTTACGCCAGATGTTCTATGGATACAAGTTTTTTAATAAACCGAACTCTTTTTTTTTTGATTCTGGGCCGCGAGAGTTATTTATTTCGATTTCTATCCTTATACCGGTAATAGGTATTGGTATTTATCCGGATTTCATTTTCTCATTATCAGTTGACAAGGTCGAAGCTATTCTATCTAATTTTTTATAAATAGTTTTCATGAATAAATGACTAAAACCACAAAATAAAAAAGAGCAATAAATCCTAGTACAATGAAAAAAAATATTTTTTCTTCTCTTAAAAAAAATGAATTGGAATTGTAACCGGATATTTTTGGTGTTTGTGAGAACCCCTTGAATCACTACATTACTTGATTTAAAGGGTTCTCGGCAGTTTATGCGAAGTTTTCTTATACTTATATATTATATATATGCTTAATATGCTTACTATGTTTGTATTTGTCAGGCCCTTTATCCCTTTAATTCAATTAGATGTAAATGAACCATAACTATGTAGTCCTATTCCTAATAGATTGATCCCAAAATAACATATCCAAATTATAAGAAAGCCCATAGAGGCCACTATGGAAGAATTTACACCTTCCAATTTTTTATTTTTTCTAGTATGTAAATAAATCGAGAATATGGTCCAAGTAATAAACGCCCAAGTTTCCTTTGGATCCCAATTCCAATATGATCCCCAGGCCTCATTAGCCCATACTGCTCCCGAAAGTATACCTATGGTTAAAAAGATAAAACCTAGACTAATAATACGATAACTCCAACGATCCAATTGTTGAATAAATTGAGACCTGTAATAATTTCTATAAGAAAGAAAAGAAGTGTTTCGTAAAACATTGTTTCTTTCATTCATGTATTGGATCTCAGCAAAAGAAAATGACTCATTAAAAAAAAAATTATTGTTCTTATCAATATTTCTTATTATGATTTTTCGAAATGTAATGACTAAAAGAGCTATTGATAATAATGATCCACATAAAAGAGCTGCATAGCTCAATACCATCATACTTACGTGCATCATTAACCAATGTGATTGTAGAGCGGGTACTAATATTGCGGATTCATGCATTTCAGTTAAAAGCCCCGAAGTAGCAAAGCCTTGGGTAAAAATAACACTTGGTGTGATTATTGTGCTTAAATAGTTTTTAAGCTTTTTAAAACCAAAACCTGGAACTATATGAAAAATTGAAAAACCCCATGAAAGAAAGATTACTGATTCATATAAATCACTTAATGGTAAATGTCCCGAAAAAATCCAACGAGCAATTAATAATCCTGTTATACAGAAAAAAGTTACTATCATGCCTTTTTTGGACGAATCGTATAGTACTAAGATTTCATTGACTAATAAGGTTATCAAACGAATTGCAATTACAATTGATACGACCGAAAACGATATATGAGTTAATATATGCTCTAAAGTTGAAAATATCATATAAAAAATTAATAAAAAAAAAAGATTTCCTAATTCTAATTATATGAATAGAAATCGGGAATTGACTTCATTATAGGACTTACTCTTTTCGAAAATAAGATGCCATGCCGCCACTCGGACTCGAACCGAGATGCTCTAGCACTGCTTCCTAAGAGCAGCGTGTCTACCGATTTCACCATAGCGGCTTGCTCGAAATCATAATAACCGATTTTTAGTCAATCGTCGAGATTGAAAAAGTCGATTCAAATGCAATATTTGTTTACTAAATATTCAATTTAGTAAACAAATATTGCATTTGAAAAAATAAAATTAAAGAATTTGAATAAAAAAAAAACCAATTCCAAAATGGGGTCAATTTTTTATTGAACAGTTCAAAACATTAGCAAATAGAAATTATTACTTATATCTCATTTATTTTTAGTTTGTATAAAAATATATGTAAAATATAAAATCTATAAACTAAAAATAAATATATAAAAAAAATAATATAAAGAGCCAATAATCATAAAAAAATTTCAATATACAATATATATACGATTCTTTGAAATTATACTTTTGAGTCTAGCTAATTCAGATTATTCCAATCTTTGTATTTGTTGCACAAAAAAACTTTTTGAGTTCCCCGTAGAAAGAGATTTCGCTAACGAAAAAGCTTTCAATGCTGCCCAATATCCCTTCTCTTTCCAAATTGTTTTCCGAATCCTTTTTTTTGATATAGAAGTGCGTTTTTTTGGAGCTGCCATTCAAAAATTAGACTATTTTATTCATTGCTATAGTTGGATGTGAAAGACATCTATTGTTCAAAATGAATTGTTCTTTAATTAGTCATTAGCTATTTGTTTTTCTAAATTAGACTATTTTACTCTTCTACTCTTTAAAAAAATGTGGATATGTAAAAATAATATAGTCTTTTTTTTGTTCCTAGTAATCTTTTATGTAATTCTTACAAAAAAACTTATCTCGGTCTATTTTCGTCGTATTGCATTTATACATGGAATAAAATACATTGAAAAAGTTTAAGAACCCAACCCTTATCTTTATCCTGCTTACTTGGTCGTTTAAAAGATACACGATTTTAAAAATCATGTATCTTAATTCCTTTTTTTTAACTAAAGTAAACTGTTTTTACAAATTTTTTCCAAAGATAGATGTCTTTTTATTGGAATGGAAAAAAATCAATTAGTGCCAAAACGAATTAACGATTCGGAATTAAAAAATACAACAAAAATTCTTATTTTTTTGAGTCATATGGATTGTTTTTTATAATTCATATCAAAATAAACTACTGTTTTTAGTTTTGGTGTAATTATTTATTCACACTCTCTGGATATAAATTATTGTATAATAATAATTTCAAATTTGTATTAAAAAAAAAAGTTTTTTTTTTTCACTAGTAATTTGGTCATATCATTTGACCCATTTTCACTTCGTACTTTGAACTATTGAAAATATTGCACAAAAATTCAGAATAATTAACAATAGAAAATTCTATTTCTATCTTAATCTTAATTTTTTGATTAACTGAACCCTTTCAAAAGAGATCAAATTGGCGAATAAGAAATAAAACTCATTAAGAATAAATTTTTTTTTATTTTGTATGGAATATACACATCAATATTCATGGATCATACCTTTCCTTCCACTTCCAGTTCCTATGTTAATAGGAGTGGGACTTCTCCTTTTTCCCACGGCAACAAAAAATATTCGCCGTATGTGGGCTTTTCCTAGTGTTTTATTATTAAGTATAGTTATGATTTTTTCGGTGCATCTATCTATTCATCAAATCAATACCAGTTCTATCTATCAATATGTATGGTCTTGGACTATAAATAATGATCTTTCTTTAGAGTTTGGCTACTTGATCGATTCACTTACCTCTATTATGTCAATATTAATCACTACTGTTGGAATTCTGGTTCTTATTTATAGTGATAATTATATGTCTCATGATGAAGGATATTTGAGATTTTTTGCTTATATGAGTTTTTTTAATACTTCAATGTTGGGATTGGTTACTAGTTCTAATTTGATACAAATTTATATTTTTTGGGAATTGGTTGGAATGTGTTCTTATTTATTAATAGGTTTTTGGTTCACACGCCCTATTGCAGCAAATGCTTGTCAAAAAGCATTTGTAACTAATCGAGTAGGGGATTTTTGTTTATTATTGGGAATTTTAGGTCTTTATTGGATAACGGGTAGTTTGGAATTTCGGGATTTGTTTGAAATATTCAATAACTTGATTTATAAAAATGAGGTTAATCTTTTATTAGTTACTTTATGCGCTTTCCTGTTATTTGGCGGTTCAGTTGCAAAATCTGCCCAATTCCCCCTTCATGTATGGTTACCGGATGCTATGGAAGGGCCTACCCCTATTTCCGCTCTTATCCATGCTGCTACTATGGTAGCGGCGGGAATTTTTCTTGTAGCCCGACTTCTTCCTCTTTTCATCGTTATACCTTCCATAATGAACGGAATAGCTTTTATAGGGATAATAACAATAGTATTGGGAGCTACTTTAGCTCTTGCTCAAAAGGATATTAAGAGAAGTTTGGCCTATTCTACAATGTCGCAATTGGGTTATATGATGTTAGCTCTAGGTATGGGCTCTTATCGATCCGCTTTATTTCATTTGATTACTCATGCTTATTCAAAAGCATTGTTGTTTTTAGGATCCGGATCCATTATTCATTCAATGGAAACTATTGTTGGGTATTCTCCAGATAAAAGTCAAAATATGGTTCTTATGGGCGGTTTAACAAAACACGTGCCAATTACAAAAACTTCTTTTTTAGTGGGTACACTTTCTCTTTGTGGTATTCCACCCTTTGCCTGTTTTTGGTCCAAAGATGAAATTCTTAATGATAGTTGGTTGTATTCACCAATTTTCGCAATAATAGCTTGTTTCGCAGCAGGATTAACTGCATTTTATATGTTTCGGGTCTATTTACTTGTTTTTGAAGGATATTTCAATGTTAATTTTAAAAATTACAATGGAAAAAAAAATACCTCATTCCATTCAATATCTTTATGGGGTAAAGAAAAAGAAGCGAAAAAAAAACAGCATTTATTATCTGTATTAACAATGAATAATAATGGAAGGCTTTCCTTTTTTCGAAAGAAGGTACATTCACATCGAATTGATACAAATAAAAAAAACATAAGACAGCTTTTTATTGATATTACCTATTTTGAAACTAATAACACCACTTTTCCCCATGAATCGGAAAATACTATGTTATTTTCTATGCTTGTATTAGTACTATTTACTTTGTTCATTGGGGTCATAGGAATTTCTTTCAATCAAAAAAGACTAGATTTGGATATATTATCCAAATTGTTAATTCCGTCTATAGACCTTTTACATCCAAATTCAAATAATTCTGAGAATTGGTATGAATTTTTGATAAATTCAACTTTTTCGGTCAGTATAGCTTTGTTCGGAATATTTATAGCGTCTTTTTTTTATACGCCTGTTTATTCATCTTTACAAAATTTCAACTTACTTAATTTATTTTCAAAAAATGTTTTTAAAAAAATTGTTGCAGATAAAATAAGAAATGTCATATATGATTGGTCATATAATCGTGGTTACATAGATGCTTTTTATAAAATGTCTTTCATTAATAATGTAAGAAGATTAGCTCAAATCAATTCTTTTTTTGATAAACGAGTAATTGATGCAATTCCAAATGGGGTGGGTATTACAAGTTTTTTTCTGGGAGAGGTTATAAAATATGGAGGAGGTGGCCGAATTTCTTCATATATTTTATTGTATTTTTTTTATGCATTAATCTTTTTATTAATTTATTTCATTTAATTATTTATATTTATATTGTTATATTGAAGATTTTTATTAATATTTTTAAATTCAATTTTATTTAATTTATTTGAAAATTAATAAATAAAATTTGAATTTAATTTTAATAATGTATTATATATTTTATTTATAATAGTAATTAATTATTTAGAATAGTAATTAATAAAATGGAAATCCATAAAATAAACATTTTATTAATCAATTTTTATTAATCAATTATTCATTTCATTTCTTACAGCATTTTCAAATAGAT